GCCAGCGTAGCTTACCCTAAAGCATAACCTTGAAGCTGTTAAGACGAGCCTTGATAAGCTCCGCGAGCACAAAAGCTTGGTCCTCGCTTTCCTATCAGCTGCGACTAATATTACACATGCAAGTATCCGCACACCAGTGAGAATGCCCTAACAGTCAACTGAATGAAGACAAGGAGCAGGCATCAGGCACATAAGTTATTACTTACTAGCCCACGACACCTTGCTAATGCCACACCCCCACGGGTATACAGCAGTGATTTATTTTAAGCTATGAGTGTAAACTTGACTTAGATAAAGCCAACAAGGCCGGTCAATCTCGTGCCAGCCACCGCGGTTACACGGAAGGCCTAAGTTGATAGATTTCGGCGTAAAGAGTGGTTAAGAATTTTATAAAAGTAAAGTAGAACCCTTTCAAAGCAGTTATACGCATTTGAATTGTGAACCCCATCAACGAAAGTGGCTTTATACCTCTGATTCCACGAAAGCTAAGAAACAAACTGGGATTAGATACCCCACTATGCTTAGCCTCAAACATTGATAGTACACCACATATACTATCCGCCCGGTTACTACGAGCATTAGCTTAAAACCCAAAGGATTTGGCGGTGCTTTATACCCCCCTAGAGGAGCCTGTCCTAAAATCGATAACCCTCGTTTAACCTCACCCCTTCTAGTTCATTTTCCGCCTGTATACCTCCGTCGTAAGCTTACCCTGTGAAGGACTAATAGTAAGCTCAACTGGTAACGCCCAAAACGTCAGGTCAAGGTGCAGCGTATGAAGGGGGCAGAGATGGGCTACATTTTCTATTATAGAACATACGAATAACTCATTGAAACATGCTGTTTGAAGGAGGATTTAGCAGTAAGTAAAAACTAGAGAGTTTTACTGAAGACGGCAATGAAGCGCGCACACACCGCCCGTCATTCCCACCTTTAAAGTAGAACTTAAATAACTAAAAAATTAATACGACACCAGGTGGGGTAAGTCGTAACATGGTAAGTGTACCGGAAGGTGCCCTTGGGTAAACAACAGGGCATAGCTAAGAAAGAAAAGCATCTCCCTTACACTGAGAAGAGATTCGTGCAACTCGAATTGCCCTGATACCCATCAGCTAGCTCAAAGTCTAATATCAACAAATCCACGTCAATAACCATTAATACCCTTAAAACCTCTAAACAAAGCATTTTCCCTTTTTAGTATGGGCGACAGAAAAAGAATTAGAAGCAATAGAAAAAGTACCGCAAGGGAACGCTGAAAGAGAAGTGAAAAACCCAGTAAAGTCAAAAGAAGCAAAGTTTAAGCCTTGTACCTTTTGCATCATGGTTTAGCAAGAAATATTCAAGCAAAGAGTACTTTAGTTTGACTTCCCGAAACTAAGTGAGCTACTCCAAGACAACCTAATGTAGGGTGAACCCGTCTCTGTGGCAAAAGAGTGGGACGAGCTTAGAGTAGAGGTGACAAACCTATCGAACTTAGTGATAGCTGGTTGCCTGAGAACTGAATAGAAGTTCAGCCTCTAGTTTTTCTTGGTTCTATAATCAACACTACGATAACATAGATTTTTTAAGAAAACAGGAGAGTCAGTCCTAAGAGGTACAGCTCTTAGGACAAAGAGTACAGCCTTCCAAGGAGGAAGAAGATATTTAAAAGGTATAAATGTCCTGTGGGCTTGAAAGCAGCCATCACCCAAGAAAGCGTTTAAGCTCGTTCATTATACCTCAACTCGTAATTTCTGTATAGGATTCTTATTCCCCTTAAAATTATCAGGCCCTCCTATACGCACTATAGGAGTAACACTGCTAGAATGAGTAACTGGAAAACTAAAAGATTTTCTCCTGGTATTTGTGTAAATCGGGTTGGACATCCCGCCGAGAATTAACGGCCCCCCTCACAGAGGGCCATGAAAAATTAACCTTAACCACTTGTTAACCTTTCATCTATTAAACCGTTGATCTTACACTAGGTTACCTATAAGGAAAGACTAAAAGGAAGAGAAGGAACTAGGCAAACACCTTAGCCTCGCCTGTTTACCAAAAACACCGCCTCTTGAATTTGAAATAAGAGGTCCAGCCTGCCCAGTGACTACTAAGTTTAACGGCCGCGGTATTCTAACCGTGCGAAGGTAGCGCAATCACTTGTCTTTTAAATGAAGACCCGTATGAATGGTCAAACGAGGGCTTAACTGTCTCCTTTTTCATGTCAGTGAAATTGATCTCCCCGTGAAGAAGCGGGGGTGTTAATATAAGACGAGAAGACCCTATGGAGCTTCAGGCACTAAGACAGCTCATGTCCCTGCCTATTACTAATAGAGGACAAACAAATGAGACCTGTTTTACTTGCCTTTGGTTGGGGCGACCGCGGGGAAATAAAAAACCCCCATGAGGATAGGAAGTATTACTTCTACAATTAAGAGCCACCCCTCTAGTTAACAGAATATCTGACCCATAGATCCAGCAAAGCTGATCAACGGACCCAGTTACCCTAGGGATAACAGCGCAATCCCCTTTTAGAGCCCCTATCGACAAGGGGGTTTACGACCTCGATGTTGGATCAGGACATCCTAATGGTGCAGCCGCTATTAAGGGTTCGTTTGTTCAACGATTAAAGTCCTACGTGATCTGAGTTCAGACCGGAGTAATCCAGGTCGGTTTCTATCTATAACATTGTCCTTTTCTAGTACGAAAGGACCGAAAAGGAAAGGTCCATACTTTTGGTACACCTGCCCCTCACTTGATGAAAAAACTAAAACAACCAAGAGGACATACTATCTCCCCGTAGAAAATGGTACGCTGAGGTGGCAGAGCCCGGAAATTGCAAAAGGTCTAAGCCCTTTCTACAGGGGTTCAAATCCTCTCCTTAGCTATGTTAGCAACCCTATTAACCCATATCCTTAACCCCTTAGCTATCATTGTGCCGATCCTTCTTGCTGTAGCCTTTTTTACTTTAATCGAACGAAAAGTTCTAGGCTACATACAACTACGAAAAGGCCCCAACGTTGTAGGCCCTTACGGCCTGTTACAACCTATTGCAGACGGTGTCAAACTATTTATTAAAGAACCCGTCCGACCGTCTGCCTCCTCTCCCCTTTTATTTGTTTTAGCCCCTATACTCGCTTTAATCCTAGCCATAGTCCTTTGGACTCCAATGCCTCTTCCCTACCCTCTCGTAGAATTTAACCTCAGTATTATACTTGTACTAGCTTTATCAAGCCTTGCCGTTTATTCAATTTTAGGGTCAGGTTGAGCATCCAACTCTAAATATGCTTTAATCGGGGCCCTTCGCGCTGTAGCCCAAACCATTTCCTACGAGGTCAGCCTAGGGCTAATCTTACTTTCACTAATTATCCTCTCTGGGGGCTTCTCTCTCCAAACTTTTAATGTTACACAAGAAGCTATCTGACTGATCCTCCCCGCCTGGCCGCTAGCAGCAATATGATTTATTTCAACTCTTGCTGAAACTAATCGAGCCCCTTTTGACCTAACAGAAGGGGAGTCAGAACTTGTCTCCGGTTTCAACGTTGAGTATGCAGGGGGCCCCTTCGCATTATTTTTCTTAGCTGAATACTCTAATATTTTACTCATAAATACATTATCAACAATTCTATTTCTGGGGGCATTTCATGTTCCTCTAATCCCTGAATTAACTTCTATTAACCTCATAACTAAAGCAGCCCTACTTTCCATAGTATTTCTTTGAGTGCGAGCCTCATACCCTCGGTTCCGGTACGACCAACTTATGCACCTTATCTGAAAAAATTTTTTACCCTTAGCCCTAGCCCTCATCATCTGACATCTCGCTCTCCCCATTGCTTTAGCAGGACTGCCTCCTCAGTTCTAACAACGGAATTGTGCCTGAATCAAAGGGTCACTTTGATAGAGTGAACTATGGAGGTTAAAATCCTCCCAACTCCTAGAAAGAAGGGCCTCGAACCCCACCTAAAGAGATCAAAACTCTTAGTGCTTCCACTACACCACTTCCTAGTAAGGTCAGCTAATTCAAGCTCTTGGGCCCATACCCCAAAGATGCGGGTTAAAGTCCCACCCTTGCTAAATGTCGACGACTGTGCTCCTCAGTATAATCTTTAGCATAACGCTAGGTACCACCCTTGTCTTGTGTAGCACCCACTTATTAACAGTATGAATAGGACTTGAAATAAACACCCTAGCAATCCTTATTATACTGACTTTAAATTATCACGTTCGTGCAGTAGAAGCTGCCACTAAATATTTTATTATTCAAGCTGCAGGTGCAGCCGTACTACTATGCGCTGGCTGCCTTAACGCCTATCTTACAGGCACTTGAGATATTAACTACACATGACACCCCCTTCCAGGGATAATAGCCACCCTAGCCCTCGCTTTAAAACTAGGCCTAGCCCCCGTTCACAGTTGATTCCCTGAAGTAATACAAGGAGTTGACCTACTGGTAGGACTTGTCCTTTCCACATGGCAAAAAGCCGCCCCTTTAATTGTTCTTGCACAATTACAACTTAATAATATCACTGTACTAACAATCGTAGGCCTTACCTCCATAATTGTAGGGGGACTAGGAACCCTAAACCAAACACAACTACGAAAACTTATAGCTTACTCCTCAATCTTGCATCTAGGGTGAATCGTGATTATCTCCTTGTACTCATTACAGCTAATACTACTTGCATACATCGTTTATACGGTTATCATAGCCGCTATGCTTCTTGTCCTCTCGCACATTAAGTCGAAGAGCTTAAGCGAGTTGGCCCAAGCATGTACTAAAGCGCCCGCTTTAACAGCAACCACCCCCCTTATCTTATTATCATTGGCAGGACTACCCCCCCTTTCAGGATTCCTACCTAAATTAATAATTTTATCCGAGTTGGCTAAGAACCGTCTTATTATCCCTGCCACCGTAATAACATTAATTGCACTCTTAAGCACGTTTGCCTACATGCGAATGGCCACTGTTATAGCCCTCATCGGCGCCCCCGGCTCCCCTCTGCTGCTCCCCCAATGACGAAACATGTCTCTGCCTTCCAATCTTCCTATAGCTCTTGTGATTACACTTACCCTACTTCTACTCCCCTTCTCCTCCCTCATTCTCACCCTTATTCCCTCCTAGGGGCTTAGGATAATAGTAGACCAAAGGCCTTCAAAGCCCTAAGTGGGAGTGAAAATCTCTCAGCCCTTGATAAAACCTGCGGGACACTACCCCACATCCTCTGTGAGCAAGACAGACACTTTAATTAAGCTAAGGCCTTAACTAGTCTGGCAGGCCTCGATCCTACAAACTCTTAGTTAACAGCTAAGCGCTCAAACCAGCGAGCATCAGTCTAGCTTCACCCCCCCCCCCCCGGGGGGGGGGTGGGGGGGTGGGGGGGGTAAAGCCTCGGAAGATATTACTCTCCCCCTTCAGATTTGCAATCTGACGTGCTGTACACCTCAAGGCTTGATAGGAAGAGGGCTCAAACCTCTGTCTATGGGGCTACAACCCACCACTTACTCAGTCACCCTACCTGTGGCCATCACACGCTGATTTTTTTCGACTAATCATAAAGACATCGGAACTTTATATATAGTATTCGGAGCCTGAGCAGGCATAGTAGGCACGGCTTTAAGCCTACTCATCCGGGCTGAGTTAAGTCAGCCAGGTGCTCTTCTAGGCGACGATCAGATTTATAATGTAATCGTAACTGCGCACGCTTTCGTAATAATTTTTTTTATAGTTATACCTGTTATAATTGGCGGGTTTGGAAACTGGCTCATCCCTCTTATAATTGGAGCCCCCGATATAGCTTTTCCTCGAATAAATAATATAAGTTTTTGGCTTCTTCCCCCCTCATTCCTCCTTCTCTTAGCATCTTCCGGTGTAGAAGCAGGTGCTGGTACCGGTTGAACAGTTTACCCCCCTCTTGCAGGCAACCTAGCCCATGCAGGCGCATCTGTTGATCTTACTATCTTTTCTCTCCATTTAGCTGGTATCTCTTCTATTCTGGGGGCCATTAATTTTATTACTACTATTATTAACATGAAACCACCGTCCATATCACAATATCAAACGCCTCTTTTTGTCTGAGCAGTCTTAATTACAGCTGTACTACTCCTTTTATCTCTGCCAGTTTTAGCCGCCGGTATTACCATGCTTCTAACAGATCGCAACCTTAATACAACCTTTTTTGACCCTGCAGGGGGTGGTGACCCTATTCTTTACCAACATCTATTTTGATTTTTTGGACATCCAGAAGTATACATTCTTATTTTACCCGGTTTTGGAATAATTTCACATATTGTTGCCTACTACTCCGGTAAAAAAGAGCCTTTTGGCTACATGGGGATAGTGTGAGCTATGATAGCAATTGGTCTCCTTGGTTTCATTGTTTGAGCCCACCATATGTTCACGGTTGGCATGGACGTGGACACACGAGCTTATTTTACATCTGCCACAATAATTATCGCTATTCCAACAGGGGTAAAAGTCTTTAGCTGACTTGCCACCCTTCATGGGGGCAGCATTAAATGAGAAACGCCCCTTTTATGGGCCCTGGGTTTTATCTTCTTATTCACAGTAGGGGGTCTAACGGGTATTATTTTAGCCAACTCTTCTTTAGATATTGTGCTGCACGATACCTACTATGTAGTAGCCCACTTTCATTACGTTCTCTCAATGGGTGCCGTATTCGCTATCGTAGCAGGGTTCGTTCACTGATTCCCTTTATTTACCGGCTACACGCTTCATTCTACCTGAACTAAAGTGCATTTTGGCGTTATATTTTTAGGTGTAAACCTCACATTTTTCCCCCAACATTTTTTAGGTCTAGCCGGAATACCCCGCCGATACTCAGACTACCCTGACGCCTATGCCCTCTGAAATACTATTTCTTCAATTGGGTCCCTTGTATCCCTAGTTGCCGTAGTTATCTTCTTATTTATCATTTGAGAAGCTTTCGCTGCCAAACGTATCGTGTCTGCAGTGGCCTTAACCTCAACAAATATTGAATGACTTAATGGCTGTCCCCCTCCTTATCACACATTTGAAGAACCTGCCTTTGTTCAGGTGCAAACATCTTAACGAGAAAGGGAGGAATCGAACCCCCATAAACTGGTTTCAAGCCAACCTCATGGCCACTCTGACACTTTCTTAAGAAGATGCTAGTAAAATTATTACCCTGCCTTGTCAAGGCAAAATAGTGGGTTGAACCCCCGCGCATCTTGCCCTTCATGGCCCATCCCTCCCAGCTAGGTTTTCAAGACGCAGCCTCCCCTGTAATAGAAGAACTTTTACACTTCCACGATCACGCTTTAATAATCACATTCCTTATCAGTACACTAGTTCTTTATATCCTAATTGCCATAGTCTCTACCAAACTAACCGATAAATTCATTCTTGATTCTCAAGAAGTAGAAATTATCTGAACAGTTCTCCCCGCTGTAATTCTTATTTTAATTGCTCTGCCCTCCCTACGAATCTTATACCTTATAGATGAAATTAATGACCCTCATTTAACAATTAAAGCCATGGGACATCAATGATACTGGAGCTATGAATATACTGACTTTGAAGAACTTGGTTTCGATTCTTACATAATCCCCACCCAAGACCTAACCCCTGGCCAATTCCGACTTCTTGAAGCAGACCACCGCATGGTCGTTCCAATAGAATCCCCGGTACGAATATTGGTATCAGCTGACGACGTCCTACACTCCTGAGCTGTCCCTGCTCTAGGTGTAAAAATAGATGCAGTTCCCGGCCGCCTAAATCAAACGGCGTTTATCTCATCCCGCCCGGGGGTCTTTTATGGACAATGCTCTGAGATCTGTGGTGCAAATCACAGCTTTATACCCATCGTTGTTGAATCCGTTCCTCTAGAACATTTCGAGGCTTGGACTACCTTTTTAATAGAAGATGCTTTACTGAGAAACCTCAAAGGTACTAACCTATTGCTAGCTCCGATAATTCAGTTTACCCTCAGTAACATGCCGCAATTAATAACTAACATCTGATTTAATGTACTAATTCTTGCTTGGGTTGTTTTTTTAGTTATCTTAATCCCCAAAATAATAAATTTCAAATTTCTTAACTCAATTACCCCCTCCCAACATGCTGGGTCGCAGCCTAGCACAACACCGTGAGACTGAACATGGCAATAAGTTACTTTTCACAGTTTGCAAGCCCTTACTTCTTAGGTATCCCTCTATTTGCCTTGGCAGTTATCCTCCCTTGACTTCTGTTCCCTCATCCCCCTAATAACTGGTCCTCCAACCGTGCTTTTGCTATCCAAGCCCTTGCCATTAAAAATACTACTAAAGTCCTCGTAGTCTCACTAGATAAGCCTGCTCACAAATGAGCATTAATAATTATTGCTTTATTTACCTACTTAATCACTATAAACACGCTGGGCCTGCTACCCTATACTTTCACCCCTACCACCCAACTCTCTTTAAACCTAGGTCTTGCTTTCCCCCTGTGGTTAACTACTGTGATTATTGGTTTTTTTTATCACACTAACCGTTCTCTGGCCCACATAGCCCCACAAGGTACCCCCCCCTACCTAGTACCCGCCGTGATTCTTATCGAAACAATTAGTTTGTTTATCCGACCTATTTCACTAGCTGTCCGATTGACAGCCAATTTAACTGCAGGACATCTTTTGATTCAACTTCTTGCGACCGCTGCTTTAAAGATAGCTATAAAAATATCATGCCTAGGTATCACAATAAGTATTCTAGCCGGTATATCTATAGCACCCCTTATTTTGCTAGAAATTGCAGTTGCGGCTATCCAGGCCTACGTATTTGTCCTACTATTTGCACTCTATCTTCAAGAAAACGTGTAGCCACTTCACTGAGAAGCTGAAATGGGTTAGTAGCGTTAGCCTTTTAAGCTAGAGTTTGGTGGCCCCCATACACCCTTAGTGGGGTCTTAAAAAGATATCGTCGCTAGCACTAAGACATGTATTCTATTAAGCACAACCAACTAAAATTGACATCTCATGAACAAGCAAGCACACGCCTACCACATAGTTGACCCCAGCCCTTGGCCATTAACAGGAGCAATTGGAGCTTTAATAATAACCTCCGGTACTGCCATGTGATTTCACTTTAACTCAATGAAACTAATAGCCCTTGGTACTATTGTCCTCCTTCTAACAATATATCAATGATGGCGAGATATTGTACGAGAGGGCACATTCCAAGGACATCATACTCCCCCCGTTCAAAAAGGGCTGCGATACGGCATAGTTCTTTTTATTACCTCTGAAGTCTTCTTTTTTCTAGGATTTTTCTGAGCTTTTTACCACTCGAGCCTTGCACCCACCCCTGAACTTGGGGGGTGCTGACCGCCTGCGGGCATTACCACTTTAGACCCATTTGAAGTCCCTCTCCTTAATACCGCAGTACTTCTAGCTTCTGGTGTTACAGTCACTTGAGCCCATCACAGCATTATGGAAGGCCATCGAAAAGAGGCGATTCAATCCCTAAGCCTTACTATCCTCCTTGGTTTCTACTTCACCTTTCTTCAGGGTATAGAGTATTATGAAGCCCCGTTCACAATTGCAGACGGCGTATATGGTTCAACTTTCTTTGTCGCCACCGGTTTCCACGGCCTTCATGTCATTATTGGTTCAACCTTCCTTGCTGTATGCTTAATTCGACAAATTCAACACCACTTTACATCCGAACATCACTTTGGGTTTGAAGCTGCAGCCTGATACTGACATTTTGTAGATGTTGTATGACTTTTCCTTTATATTTCTATTTACTGATGAGGTTCTTAATCTTCCTAGTATTAAACTAGTATAAGTGACTTCCAATCACCCGGTCTTGGTTAAAATCCAAGGGAAGATAATGAACTTATTCACTACTACTATTCTTATTATTCTTTTAATTACGCTGGCCCTTATTATTGTGTCTTTCTGACTGCCACAGATGACCCCCGACTATGAAAAATTATCCCCTTATGAGTGCGGCTTCGACCCTTTAGGCAGTGCACGACTGCCTTTTTCACTTCGCTTCTTCCTCGTTGCTATTCTGTTTATCCTTTTCGACCTAGAGATTGCTCTTCTTATCCCCCTTCCATGAGGAGACCAACTTCCCTCCCCCCTAACAACCGTCACCTGAGCTTCAACCATTATTGTTCTTCTAACCCTCGGGTTAGTGTATGAATGAGTCCAAGGTGGCCTTGAATGGGCTGAATAGGCTGTTAATTTAATAAAAATTTTTGATTTCGGCTCAAAATACTGTGGTTAAAATCCACAACCGCCTATATGACTCCGGTGCTATACACACTTATGTCCTCTTTTCTACTAGGTTTGGTAGGCCTTACCTTCCATCGTATCCATCTTTTATCCGCCCTTCTATGTCTTGAAGGTATAATGCTAACCCTTTTTATTGCTCTTTCATTATGAACCCTCGAATTCAATACTTCTAACCACGCAATAACCCCCATGGTACTTCTTGCATTCTCAGCATGTGAAGCTAGCGCAGGGTTAGCCCTTCTCGTAGCCACCGCCCGCACACATGGCACTGACCGTCTTCAAAGCCTAAACCTCCTACAATGCTAAAAATCATCCTACCCACTATTCTGCTGGTCCCTATAGTCTGACTCGTTTCTTCTCGATGGCTCTGACCTTGAATACAACTACATGGCCTTGTTATTGCTCTTATTAGCTTAAGCTGATGTAAACCATCATTCTTCTTGGGGTGAATCTTCCTGGGGCCTTTTACAGGTGCAGACCCTGTATCAGCCCCCCTTTTGATCTTATCTTGCTGACTTTTCCCTTTAATACTTCTAGCCAGTCAATACCACCTCTCTGTAGAGCCGGACTTTCGACAACGAATGTTTATTTGTCTAACATCCCTTCTTCAACTTTTCATCGTACTAGCCTTTGCGGCCACAGAATTTTTAATATTTTTTATTATGTTTGAAGCAACTCTTATTCCGACCCTCTTTTTAATTATGCGTTGAGGAAACCAACCAGAACGTGTTTATGCCGGAATATACTTCTTATTTTATACTCTGGCGGGTTCCCTGCCCCTACTGATTGCACTCCTGTATATGCAAGATTATATAGGCTCTATATCCCTACTTATCACGCCATTTTCAAAAGCTATAATATTCACCCCTATTGCCAGCAAGTTTTGATGAGGTGCTTGCATACTGGCCTTCCTCGTTAAATTACCTCTTTATGGCGTCCACCTATGACTCCCGAAGGCTCACGTAGAAGCTCCTGTTGCAGGCTCTATGGTTTTAGCGGCAATTTTACTAAAACTAGGTGGATATGGGATGATTCGGATAATATCGCTTCTACAGCCTCTCACCCATGAACTAATATACCCTTTCATTGCCTTAGCACTCTGGGGCGTACTTATGGCTAGTTCTGTGTGTTTACGTCACACAGACCTAAAAGCCCTAATCGCCTATTCATCTGTAAGCCACATGGGCCTTGTAATTGCAGCTATTCTTACTCAAACTCCTTGAGGACTGACTGGTGCTATAATTCTCATAATCGCCCACGGACTAACATCTTCGGCACTGTTTTGTCTGGCTAATACAAATTATGAACGAACGCATAGTCGGGTATTGTTCCTGGCCCGAGGTCTACATATGGCCCTTCCTGTTATAACAGTTTGATGGTTTATTTCTAGCCTGGCTAACCTAGCACTCCCCCCTCTCCCTAATCTGATGGGGGAATTAGTAATTATAGTTGCCCTAATCAAATGGTCCAAGTGGACCTTAATCTTTACAGGTTTAGGCACCTTAATTACTGCATGCTATTCCCTCTTTATATATTCAACAACACAACGCGGACCGCTAACAACACACATAATCTCACTCGCCCCTACACAATCCCGTGAACACCTTCTACTAGCACTTCATATCGTACCTTTACTGCTATTAATAACACACCCCTACCTCATTTGGAGCTTAATCAACTGTGGATATAGTTTAACTAAAATTTTAGATTGTGATTCTAAGGACAGAAGTTAAAATCTTCTTATCTACCGGGGGATGCTCGATAGAAAACAAAAGCTGCTAACTTTCGTTGCTCTGGTTAAACCCCAGGGGTCCCTCATCCTTGCTCCTAAAGGATAACAGCTCATCCATTGGTCTTAGGCACCAAAAATTCTTGGTGCAAATCCAAGTAGGAGCTAGAATGCCCTTAATAATCGTTGTAAACACGTTTTGTTTCCTTCTCGTTTTTGCAATCCTAGCGTACCCGCTAGTATTGAGTCTATCGCGCTACCCAAAACCCCCAGAATGACACTCCACCTACATCAAACCTTGCGTAATGCTTGCTTTTTTTATTAGTTTAATCCCCTTACTTATGTATATGAATTACGGGACTGAGTCAGTTGCTACTAGCTGTATTTGAATAGACATGTCACCTTTTGACATTAATATCAGTTTTAAATTCGACCAGTATTCGATCATCTTCACATCCGTAGCCCTCTACGTAACATGGTCTATCTTAGAATTTGCAACATGGTACATGCATGCAGATCCTCTGGTAGGCCGATTTTTCAAATACCTTCTAATCTTTCTAATTGCTATACTTGTTCTAGTTACAGCTAATAATCTCTTTCAAATTTTTATTGGTTGAGAGGGAGTGGGCATTATATCTTTCCTGTTAATCGGGTGATGACACGCACGAGCAGATGCAAATACAGCTGCTCTTCAAGCGGTACTCTACAACCGAGTGGGGGATATTGGCTTAATTTTTGCTATAGCATGAATCGCTATTAACCTTAATTCTTGGGAACTTACACAAATTTACTCAACTGCTAAAGAGCTGGATTTAACTTTGCCCCTTGTAGGTATGATTATTGCAGCTTCTGGTAAATCCGCCCAATTTGGGCTTCATCCATGACTACCCTCCGCCATAGAAGGCCCCACCCCTGTATCTGCACTACTGCATTCAAGCACAATAGTTGTTGCCGGTATTTTCCTTCTTATCCGCATAGCCCCCCTGTTGGAAGTCAATAAGACTGCACAAACCATCTGCTTGTGTTTGGGGGCTTTAACGACCCTTTTTACTGCTGCTTGTGCCCTTACACAAAATGATATTAAAAAAATCGTTGCATTTTCAACTTCAAGCCAGCTAGGCCTTATGATAGTTACAATCGGCCTTAATCAACCACAGCTTGCCTTCTTCCACATTTGCACCCACGCTTTCTTCAAAGCCATACTATTCCTCTGCTCAGGTTCTATCATCCACAGCCTCAATGACGAACAAGATATTCGAAAAATAGGCGGTATACACACTCTAACTCCTTTCACATCCTCCTGTTTAACTCTAGGAAGCCTAGCATTAACAGGCACTCCTTTTTTAGCCGGCTTTTTTTCTAAAGATGCTATTATTGAATCCCTAACCACCTCGCACCTTAACGCCTGAGCCCTAGTTCTCACCCTTCTCGCCACTTCTTTCACGGCTGTTTATAGCCTACGGCTTACCTTTTTTGTAGTAATAGGCACTCCCCGGTTTAACTGTTTATCGCCTATCAACGAGAATGACCCTCTAGTTATTAAACCCATTAAACGACTGGCTTGAGGAAGTATTTGTGCAGGCCTACTAGTAACCTCCAACACACTCCCTACTAAGACCCCTGTTATATCTATGCCCCTCCCCTTAAAAATAGCCGCTCTTACAGTCACAATCCTAGGTCTAATTATTGCATTAGATCTTGCTTCCTTAACAAGTAAGCAACTGAAAACAACCCCCTTAACTACGCCTCATCATTTCACCAATATGCTTGGGTTCTTCCCTTCACTAGTCCATCGTGTCTCACCTAAAGTTAGCCTTTTAGTTGGGCAAACAATTGCAAGCCAAATAATTGACCAAACTTGACTAGAAAAATCTGGCCCTAAACTAATGTCCTCTCAATTAACCCCTTTAATTTCTGCCGTTAGCAATGTACAGCAAGGTTTAATTAAAACCCACCTTATGCTTTTCTTACTAACCCTTGTTGTCATCACCCTCCCTTTTATCTTAAACAGCACGTAAAGTCCCACGACTTAAGCCACGCGTTAGTTCAAGCACCACCACAAGGGTTAAAAAAAGAACCCACCCCGCAAGAATTAACATGCCCCCGCCCCACCCATATAATGCTCCTACACCTCCCGAATCTACACGCAGTGTACTATTATATACTAAATCCGTAGCTGGGACAAACATACCCTCTTGCCAATCCCCTACATATATTATAGCGAAAATAATGATCCCTAAGACATACTTTACAGAAGTATCCGCCACCTCACGATTCACCCAACTTTCAGGATGAGGCTCAGCGGCCAAAGCTGTTGAAAATGCAAATACAACCAGCATTCCCCCTAGGTAAATTAAAAACAATACTAATGCTAACAGGGGTCCCCCAAAACTTAAAATGAGACCACACCCCATCCCAGCTATGACGACCAAACCAAAAGCACCATAATAAGGAGCTGGATTAGATGCAATAGCAACAACACCGAATAATACCCCAACTAATAAGAAGATCATGCTATATGACATGGTTTTTGCCAGGATTTTAACCAGGACTAACGACTTGAAAAACCATCGTTGTGATTCAACTACAAAAACAACTAATGACCAGCCTACGTAAATCTCATCCCCTACTCAAAATAGCAAATGATGCATTAGTCGACCTACCAGCCCCCTCAAATATCTCTGTTTGGTGAAACTTTGGGTCTTTACTAGGACTATGCTTAATCTCTCAGTTGTTGACGGGCTTATTTCTAGCCATACACTACTCTTCTGATATTGACACTGCCTTCTCCTCCGTCGTACACATCTGCCGAGACGTAAACTATGGATGGTTAATTCGCAACCTACATGCTAATGGGGCATCTTTTTTTTTCATTTGTATTTATCTTCACATTGGACGTGGCCTGTACTACGGCTCCTTCCTCTATAAAGAGACATGAAATATTGGTGTCATCCTCCTACTCTTAGTTATAATAACAGCTTTCGTGGGTTACGTCCTGCCCTGAGGACAGATATCCTTCTGAGGCGCAACAGTTATCACCAACCTCCTCTCAGCCATTCCCTACGTAGGAAATGACCTAGTTCAATGGATCTGAGGCGGGTTCTCTGTAGATAACGCCACACTTACACGATTTTTCGCATTCCACTTCTTATTCCCCTTTGTTATCGCAGCCGCAACTTTGATCCATCTTCTTTTCCTGCATGAAACCGGGTCAAACAACCCCTTAGGGCTCACTTCTAACACAGATAAGATCTCGTTTCACCCCTACTTCTCATACAAAGATCTCGGAGGTTTTGGACTGCTACTTATTTTTCTTACATCTCTTGCCCTCTTCTCACCCAACCTCCTGGGAGACCCAGATAACTTCACCCCTGCCAACCCATTAGTCACACCGCCTCACATCAAGCCCGAATGATACTTTCTATTCGCCTATGCCATCCTGCGGTCCATCCCCAATAAGTTGGGGGGGGTGTTAGCACTCTTATTTTCTATTTTAGTCCTTATACTAGTGCCCTTACTTCATACGTCAAAACGACGAAGCCTTACTTTCCGACCCCTTTCTCAGCTATTATTCTGGTCTCTTGTGGCTAATGTGGGGGTCCTCACATGAATCGGAGGCATACCAGTTGAAGACCCCTATATCATTATTGGACAAATTGCATCACTCACATATTTCTCTTTGTTCCTCATTTTATTCCCTCTGGCGGGCTTACTAGAAAATGAGATATTTAACTGAACTTGCACTAGTAGCTCAGTCTTTAGAGCATCGGCCTTGTAAGCCGAACGTCGAGGGTTAAAATCCCCCCTGGTGCTCAAAGAAGAAGGATTCTAACCTCCACTGCCGGCTCCCAAAGCCAGAGTCCTGAACTAGACTATTCTTCGCCTTCCTTCTGCCCACACTATATGTACTCAAACAAGTTATGTTTTTGTACATATATGTATATACCCCATACATTTATATTAATAACGTACAATGATGTAAGTACATAATATGCTTAATCATAAAGTACATTAACTACAACATAAACACAACAAATAAACAACTAAGGTATCCATAAACCATGTAATAATTAATAACCAATTAAATTATATGCCAAGGACGACATTTAAGACCTAACTCCTGCTCTCAAAGGTTAAGTTATACCAAGCACTCAACATTCTATTAAATAGTAAATCTTAATGTAGCAAGAAACCATCATCAGTTGATTCCTAAATGTCCTCGTTTAATGATAATGAGGGACAATGACAGTGGGGGTTTCACAAGGTGAACTATTACTGACATCTGGTTCCTACTTCAGGTCCATATATTGATATTATTCCCCTAACTTTCATTGACGCTTGCATAAGTTAATGGTGGAATGCATAACTTCGTTACCCACCAAGCCGAGCGTTCTCTCCACAGGGCCATTTGGTTCCTTTTTTCTTTTTCCTTTCGATTGACATCTCACAGTGCATACAGAAATGAATAAATAAGGTTGAGCATTTCCTTGGTTGGAGCGTACACTGTCAACGTTGAAAGACATTACCTAAGATTAACATATATAATTTCAAGTACATAATAGGTCAAATATAGTTGTAAACTCTTGTCACTATTTTTACTGTGAAATGTTGGGGGAAAAAAGACGTAAACCCCCCCCCCCCCTTTTTAAATTTTTAAGG